TTGAATTCGATATGAGAAAGTTTTTTATTGTTTTTTCAAAACATTAGATTATGTATCGAAAGAGTAGTATGAGATTAAAGGTATTTCCGATTTTATCTTATCTATCGGGAGTCCAGTTCAGCGTCACAAACTTTTTTGTTTTCACACTAGAGGACTTTTAACATATGTTATGAAAGAGTGCGAAAATCAAAAATAAAATAAGATTATTTTTTCCTTATTTTATTTGATCGGCTCAAAAAGAAACTTTGGGATTGCTGAATCACAGACAAAAAAAATCATAAATATATAAAGCAACGGAGCCATCATAGTATTTTTAAACTCCTTGGAAAGGAAGGGTGGTAATTTGATCATTTACCGATATGGGTCTGATAGATCCTATTTTTCTCTGTCTTTGATGGAAGGTAAGGGTCAATTTGATTGTAGAGCCGTATGCAACGCACAAAAGATGCCTGTACGGTTGTTCAATTCTATCTTTTTTTTGCTTGTTATTCTTTATCTTTCTTTCTTTTCTCTTCCTTTCATCATGCGAGATAGAGGAACCTTTTATTATGTTATATCATCAGGGTAATGATCCATCAACCTGCTAGTTCTTTTTATGAGGCACAAACGGGAGAATTTATCCTGGAAGCGGAAGAACTGCTGAAACTGCGTGAAACCCTCACAAGGGTTTATGTACAAAGAACGGGTAAACCTTTATGGGTTGTATCCGAAGACATGGAAAGAGATGTTTTTATGTCAGCAACAGAAGCCCAAGCTTATGGAATTGTTGATCTTGTAGCGGTTGCATGAAAATAGCATGGATTTCGCCCAACTCCGTGATTTGAGATTTTATCTTTTTATTTTACCAAGTTTAATATTCTATCTATTAAAACTTATTTAATAGAATATTAACTAGAAGTAATTCATAATCATCTGGTTAGGATCGATCTAAACCAGCCCATCATATTATGGATATGATTCAACATGCCAACTATTAAACAACTTATTAGAAATACAAGACAGCCAATCCGAAATGTCACGAAATCCCCCGCTCTTGGGGGATGTCCTCAGCGTCGAGGAACATGTACTAGGGTGTATGTGCGACTCGTTCAGATCATGAGCTAGCCCAAAAGAAAGAAAACAATTTTTCCAGTATCCATGATCAATACCGATGAATAGGATAGAATGGAAAAACAAACTCCATTCACTATCTAAAAATCAAAAAATCTATCATATCCCTATCCCTCTATTGTGTATGAAATTTATGGTTTCCATTGGTGCAAATCCAATCACCTCAATTTAAGATGATAAGCAATTCTCCATTGATAACAAATGGTTATCCATTAAGCGGAGGAAATCTGATTTAAAAAACAGAAAGATTAGGCTCTCCCCTCTTGCCAAGAACGGACTAACAAGGTCAGCTACCCAGCTAACCTTCATAATTAAATACCGTTACTGTATATATAGGTAGATCTGATTGTGAAAGACCTATTACTGGATAATTCATGGGTAGAGCTAAAGAATGTGAACTATACAAGTTACCAATAACATTGATTAAATGAAGTAAAGGCTCCGGTGTATAGAGAAGACCTCACCGTTTAAGAAGTAACCATAGAAACGATGGAATCCACTATTTCTTTATCTATTTAGATTTCTTTTTTCAATTGACTCTATTTTTGATACCTAGTAGAATACAATTTCTTACTCTTATTTCTAAGTGAAATGCCTAGAAAAAGAAAAAAGCAAAAATCGTGGTCGGGAAGGTTATAGTAGCCAAAGCCATTGGAATTTTTATTTTATACATTGGAAAAATCCGTTTTGTTATTAATAGACTAGGAAAGGGGAAAGAATAACTGAAAGAAAGGAAATCAATTAGTTATTCGTCAAAGTTTCATTTCATTTATTCAATGACCAGAATTAGACGGGGATATATAGCTCGGAGACGTAGAACAAAAATTCGTTTATTTGCATCAAGCTTTCGAGGGGCTCATTCAAGACTTACTCGAACTATTACTCAACAAAAAATAAGAGCTTTAGTTTCGGCTCATCGGGATAGGAATAGGCAAAAGAGAAATTTTCGTCGTTTGTGGATCACTCGAATAAATGCAGTAATTCGCGAAAGAGGGGTATCCTATAGTTATAGTAGATTAATCCATGATCTGTACAAGAGACAGTTGCTTCTTAATCGTAAAATACTTGCACAAATAGCTATATCAAATAGGAATTGTATTTATATGATTTCCAATGAGATCATAAAAGAAGTAGATTGGAAGGAATCCACCGGAAGAATTTAAACAGAGTTCCCCGGAGAATGAACTCCGGGAGGGTCGAATAGAAATGAATATGATAAAATATCATAAATTTATAAATAAAGTAGTCAAAATGAACGAACGCATTCAATAAAAAAAAAGATTTCTTCTTCCCCGATTCTTTTTTTTTCTTACGACATGATAATTAAATTTGGATTCTTAGATTTTTCGAACAAAATACCAATCTGCCTTTGAGTTTGGATTGGAATTTT